CCAGAAATACCTTGCTTACGTATCATTAGGAAATGCATTAACATAAATACGGCCGTAAGAAGAGGTAATACAAAAGTGTGTAAACTATAAAAACGAGTCAAAGTGGATTGTCCAACACTAGCACTTCCGCGTAATAATTCTACAAGAGGCGATCCTATTACCGGAATAGCGTCAGGTACACCTGTTACAATTTTGACTGCCCAGTAACCAATTTGATCCCAAGGTAAAGAATAACCTGTTACACCAAAAGATGCGGTCAATACACCCAGAACCACACCAGTAACCCAAGTTAATTCGCGAGGTTTTTTAAAACCACCGGTGAGGTATACGCGAAATACGTGCAGGATCATCATTAGGACCATCATACTTGCCGACCATCGATGAACTGATCGGATTAACCAACCAAAGTTAGCTTCAGTCATTATATATTGAACAGAAGCAAAAGCCTCAGTAACAGTTGGACGGTAATAAAAAGTCATAGCAAATCCCGTAGCTACTTGTACTAAAAAACAAGTAAGGGTAATTCCTCCTAGACAATAAAATATGTTGACATGCGGAGGAACATATTTACTAGTTATATCATCTGCAATCGCCTGAATCTCAAGACGTTCTTCGAACCAATCATAAACTTTATTGAGATAGGTAAACCAAGGTTACTCCCCCTCCAAGAACTGTATATGAGAATTTCATCTCGTACAGCTCAAACAAAAAAAGACCCAAATACTGATTGAAACGGATATGGAATATAAAGTTTTAAACTTCTCTTTCATTCAATATTATTTAAAGATATGAAAAAGTAAAAATGCGAAAGCTCTTCTTTGTGGTTAAATGCCAAAAAATCAAGTAAGCTCATTCGTCTTTATGTTGTGTTGATGATTACAGGCCTCTTGAATCTTCTAGATTACCTATCTTTATTGTCTTTTTTATTTGGTATTTGTTTTGTATGGAATGGGGATTTCTTCTTGTTTTCTTTATTATTGATAGGAATTCTCTTGTTAAGACCCTACTTAACTAATCAATTGAAACCTCAGATTCATACGAGAACCACGATAATTTAATGAAACCTTCCAAATCCAAAGTTCACTGAGTGAGAACCATTGGATCATCACTTATTCAATCAAAAAAATAGCTATAATGACTAAAAATAGAAAATACAAAGAAACGTTTGTCCTTTGATCCAAATAAGAGTTTAAAAACAGAAAAAAAAATTGATTTATTAAAGTTTATACGATAGAACGTAAAGAAGTCCGGCTACGAGGTCTGAGTATTTAAGTATGAATCATAGTTCGAATACTTTGTGATCTATTTGATCTATTTCGTGCTCCAGATACTCGAATGAATATCCGACGAAGTAAAACCATCTTGATAAAGATGACAGACCCCATTCTCTGTACTATCCATAGGGTCAATTCTAACAAGTCACACACTCATATTCCGGAAATATACAATGCAGAAAAAAAATTTCGCAGTCGAACTACCAAAGGAGAATAGGCTAAAATTTTGAGACTTACATACTTTACTTTTTTGTATCGAGCTAAAAGCTAGGACGTCAAGATTCTTCTGAGTCTAATTCACTGAAATTCCATCCAGTAGAACAGAAGAATTATAAATCTCCAAAATAATAGATAGGAATACCGCAAATAGAGCCATTGCAACACCCATCAAAGGCGTCGTTCCCCATCCAGGAGCTACTTTACCATATTCGGAATTCAATGGTTTCAATAACTTCCCTACAGTAGTGCTTCTTGGACCAGATCTAGAACTATCCTCAACAGTTTGTGTAGCCATAAATCTTATTTTGTATTCATTACGATCTGTTGACTTTGTATACCATTCCGTTGTAAATAAACGATCTTAGCATAGATCCATTGTGGTCTTTCAATTCTATAATAATGGAAACAGCAACCCTAGTCGCCATCTTTATATCTGGGTTACTTGTAAGTTTTACTGGGTATGCTCTATATACTGCCTTTGGGCAACCCTCTCAACAATTAAGAGATCCATTCGAGGAACACGGGGACTAGTTGACGTAATCAGCCTCCAAACATTTGGAGGCTGATTAGGTCAATGAAGATAATGAAAAATTATTTCATTTTTTAGTTGAAATTTTAGGTGGTTCCCGAAAAAAAATAGCGAAAAAAATTATCCCTAAAGTGGATACTAAGAGAAATGTATAAACCAATGCTTCCATAAATTTGATCGTGGTTTACAATTATAGCTTTCATACCTGTTTTGTTTATCCCTCTGGATAAAGAAAGAAAAAGAGTCAAAGAAACGGCAGCGATTTAAATAAAGATTCCTACGGTACCCTACCCATTAAATCAAATCGCAAACAGAAACTAGAAGAAAAAAAGCAATGTTGCATCAGACTGCCTGTCTTTTTGTAGTTGGATCTCCAAGTTTTTGGAATGCCCCAAATTCCACTTGAGCATCCAAATCTGGATCAATACCAGCAAAAACATCTCTGAAGAGGGTTCTAGCACCATGCCAAATGTGTCCAAAGAAGAAAAGTAGAGCAAACGAAGCATGTCCAAAAGTAAACCAACCTCGTGGACTGCTACGAAAAACACCATCGGATTTCAAAGTAGCACGATCTAATTCAAAAATCTCACCTAATTGAGCCCGTCTAGCATATTTTTTCACAGTTGCGGGATCACTATAACTCACTCCATTGAGTTCACCACCATAAAACTCAACAGTTACACCTACTTGTTCGACACTATATTTTGATTCTGCCCTTCGAAATGGGACGTCGGCTCTAACAATTCCGTCTCCGTCTACCAAAACAACCGGAAATGTTTCAAAAAAAGTAGGCATACGGCGTACAAAAAGTTCACGCCCTTCTTTATTTCTAAAGACGGGGTGTCCTAACCATCCAACAGCTATTCCATCCCCATTGTCCATTGAACCCGCTCGGAATAACCCTCCTTTTGCTGGATTATTACCAATATAATCATAAAAAGCTAATTTTTCAGGAATTTTAGACCAAGCTTCTGATAAACTTTGATTTTCAGCCAATCCAGCACTAATTCTTCGATATATTTCTTGTTGAAAGTATCCCTGATCCCATTGATAACGAGTAGGACCAAACAATTCGATGGGAGTAGTTGCAGAACCATACCACATAGTTCCAGCAACAACAAAAGCTGCAAAAAAGACAGCAGCAATACTACTGGAAAGGACGGTTTCAATATTGCCCATACGTAATCCTTTGTATAGACGTTGAGGCGGACGAACACTAAGATGAAATAGGCCCGCTAATATACCCAAAGTCCCTGCTGCAATATGATGAGAGGCTATTCCTCCCGGAACAAAAGGGTCAAAACCCTCCACGCCCCACGCCGGGTTTACGGGTTGGACCTTTCCGGTTAGTCCATAAGGGTCGGATACCCATATTCCAGGACCATATAATCCTGTTACATGAAATGCGCCAAAACCAAAGCAAGCCACTCCTGAAAGAAATAAATGAATTCCAAAAATCTTGGGCAAATCCAAAGAAGGTTTTCCTGTACGTTCATCACAAAAAATTTCTAGATCCCAATATACCCAATGCCAAATAGCTGCCAAGAAGCACAAGCCAGAAAACACGATATGTGCTGCGGCTACCCCTTCGTAACTCCAAAGACCCGGATTCGTTATAGTCCCTCCTGTAATATTCCAACCGCCCCAGGAATTGGTTATTCCTAAACGAGTCATGAAAGGTATAACGAACATACCTTGTCTCCACATTGGATCAAGAACGGGGTCGGAGGGATCAAAAACTGCTAATTCATATAGAGCCATCGAACCGGCCCAACCAGCAACCAGAGCAGTATGCATTATATGAACAGAAAGCAAACGACCGGGATCATTCAATACAACAGTATGAACACGATACCAAGGCAAACCCATGGAAATACCCCTTTATCAAGGAAAAATAGACACTATGTAACTTTATTGCATTGGAAAAAATGATGCTACGGACCCCCCTTTTTAGGTAATTATTTCGGAGAAAGTATTAATATTTGTTCTATTCTGTTAGTAATAATGGAACAATTTGATTCATAGGAAAAAAGGGAAGCGGATCTATTCTATATCCGATAAGTACCAATACGCAATGGGGGTGAATTCTATTTTATATGAACCAAGATAGCTATTGTTGTTCATCATTCAGAAGCCCGTTCGTAAAAAATTTCCTTTATTTTTATTAAGTCTCTCTTACTTTACTTTTATTTTATATTTTATTTTAGCTTATTCAACTTATGTATTAAATATGATTAATTTAATAAAGTAGGAAAAAAGGATAATAGTATTAAAAAACGAAACCCCAGTCTTACGTTTCCACATCAAAGTGAAATAGAGAACTTCATTCTCTTTTTTTTTTCATTTCATGCCTATTGGTGTTCCAAAAGTACCTTTTCGAAGTCCTGGAGAAGGAGATACATCTTGGGTTGACATATAGTGCGACTTGTCAGATATATTGGGCTATATGGGATTTCCCCATTTTCTCCCTCGATCGAGATATCCTCTGTTTCGCCCAAAAAGATTGATTGAATTATCAAAAATTTGTAACGCGAAACGCAAAAAATAAAGTGGAATTAAATGCAGGGAGTATTTAGATTGATATTAGATTATCAAAACTTTTTTATGGTTTACGTGATCGGACTAATAAAATGAAGTATCCAGGCTCCGTTTAGCAAAAACCCAATTGATAATTAATATTTTTATAATTACTACTTATATGATATGCAAAATTATGATAAAAAATTCTATTAAAAACTCAAAAAAAATTGAAACAGGGTGATCTAAAACTGTTGCTCAAATCAAATAATATAATGAAAAATTTGTTGACTATTTGACAGAAGACATGTGAAAGATATGAATTGAAAAAAAAATTGGAGTAGTAAAAAAAGATGCGGTATTTGGTTCATTTGTCCTATATGTGCAAATTAAAATCGGGCAAATTTTTCCTTTTACTCGGGGTAGAGCATAAACCTAAAAAATGGAATAAAAAAGGAAGAAGCCCATTCAGGAACAAGAAAAAATCATCGCCATTTCAACAGAATCTCGATGAAAAAAAAATATCAATGAATCCAGTGAGTCTGACAGGCTTAATCAATCGTTTTATTATTAGATTAATATCTAATAAAAGGGGCCAAAACTTCTTTTTTCTTTGACTTTTGTAAGCAAGCCCTTCCGTTATAAGTTAGAAAAAAAAAAGGGGGGGTTGGAATCGACACATTGATTTTTTCACAATTTTTGTTGAACCGTATGCATCAAAAGGTGCCTGTACGGCTCCTAAGGAATAAAATTTTATCCTAATCAACCGACTTTATCGAGAAAGATTATTTTTTTTAGGCCAAGACGTTGATACCGAAATCTCTAATCAACTTATTAGTCTTATGATATATCTCAGTATAGAAAAGGATACCAAAGATCTTTATTTATTTATAAACTCTCCTGGTGGATGGGTAATATCTGGAATGGCTATTTATGATACTATGCAATTTGTGCGACCCGATGTACAGACAATATGCATGGGATTGGCCGCTTCAATAGCATCCTTTATCCTAGTCGGGGGAGCAATTACCAAACGTATAGCATTCCCTCACGCTTGGCGCCAATGAGTTTTTTGATTTTCGAGAAAAAAATACTATGCCTTCGCCATCGGAAATATGAATTAGTTAAGTAATAATAGCATGGCACTTCGAATTCGATATGAAATTTTTTAGATTAAAAAAAATGAGATTATATATTGAAAGAGTAGTATGAGATAAAGAAGGGGTTTTTCAAATGATATCGTACCTATTCGGGCACATCTCAGCGTCACAAACTTTGTTTTCACACCGGAAACTTATTTACAAAATAAAAAAAAAAAAAAGACACTTTGGGATTGCTAAATCATAGACAAAAATGATATATAAAGCAACGGAACCATCATAGTATTTTTTTAACTCCTACAAAAAAGAAGGATGGTAATTGGATGATTTCTGGATCTGTGTATAATACAACCTATATTTTGTTTTCTTTCGCCAAAAGGAAAGGTTAAAAGTCAATTCCATTGTGGAGCCGTATGCAATGCACAAAAAAAGCCTGTACGGTTATTCAATTTTCTCTGTTTTTTGGTTATCTCGCCTCATTCTGCGAAATATAAGAACCTTTTTTATTATATCATCAGGGTAATGATCCATCAACCCGCTAGTTCGTTTTATGAGGCACAAACGGGAGAATTTATCTTGGAAGCGGAAGAACTACTAAAACTTCGCGAAACCATCACAAGGGTTTATGTACAAAGAACGGGCAAACCTATCTGGGTTGTATCCGAAGACATGGAAAGGGATGTTTTTATGTCAGCAACAGAAGCCCAAGCTTATGGAATTGTTGATCTTGTAGCGGTTCAATAAAAAATAGGAGCGATTTCATGCAAATCTACAATTTCTAAATTTTATATCTTTTTAGATTAAAGGTTTAGTTTCATATTCTCTTCAATATATTTTTTTAATATTGAAGAGAATCTTGAAGAGAAGTAATTCAGAATTAGCCGGTTAGAACTAATCTAAACCAGCCCATTATTTATATGATTCCGTATGCCAACCATTAAACAACTTATTAGAAATACAAGACAGCCAATCCGAAATGTCACGAAATCCCCAGCGCTTCGGGGATGCCCTCAGCGACGAGGAACATGTACTCGGGTGTATGTGCGACTCGTTTAGATCATAGACTGAGACACAAAAAGGAAATTCTTTTTGAAATATCAAGGATCAGTACCTGTGAATAAAATAGAATGGAGGAACTCGATTCATTATTTAAAAAAGATAGATCGTTCATATCTTCTATTGTGTCTGAAACTTATGGTTTACATTGGTGCAAATCCAATAAACTCCATTTTTTAGAAAACCCCCAATGATACCAAATGGTTATCCATTAAGCGGGGGAAATTCCATTTTTTATTAAAAAGAAAAAAGATTCCACTCTTGAAAGAAAAGAACGGACTAACAGGGTAAACGACCAAATCAATTTTAAAAATGAAATACCGTTACTGTATAAAGTGGATCTCAGTGTGAAAGACCTATTACTGGAATATTCATGGGGTAGAGCCAAAGAATGTGAATTGTACAAGTTACCAATAGTATTGATTAATTAAAAGAAGGAGCTCCGGTGTATAGAGAGGACCTCACCGTTTTAGAAGTAACCATAGAAACGATGGAACCCACTATTTATCCATTTATATTTACTACTTTTTGTAGTTATTCTATTTTTTCTATCAAGCATCAAGGAAATTTATCCTTTCAAAGCAAAGGAAAATACCTAGCAAAAAATAGTGGTGGGGAAGGTTAGAGTAGCAAAAGCCATTGGAATTTTTTTTTATACATTGGAATAACTCGTTTGGTTATTAATAGACCAGTAAAGGGAAAAAGAATAACTAAAAAAAGAATTAGTTATTCATCAAAGTTTGATTTATTCAATGACTAGAATTAAACGCGGATATATAGCTCGGAGGCGTAGAACAAAACTTCGTTTATTTGCATCAAGCTTTCGAGGGGCTCATTCACGACTTACACGAACTATGACTCAACAGAGAATAAGAGCTTTAGTTTCGGCTCATCGGGATAGGGGTAAAAGAAAAAGGGATTTTCGCCGTTTATGGATCACTCGAATAAATGCCGTAATTCACGAAATGGGGGTATTCTATAGTTATAACCGATTCATACACAATCTGTACAAGAAGCAATTACTTCTTAATCGGAAAATACTTGCACAAATAGCTCTATTAAATAGGAGTTGTCTTTATACGATTTCGAATGAGATAAAAAACTAAGGGGGTTAGAAGAAATCCACTAAAATATTTGAAATAGAGTTCTAAGGAGAATGAGCTCGGGGAAGGTAGAGTAGAAATTAGTATTATAAAAAAAAGTAGTCAAAACAAAACCAGAGTATATAGTCGCTAAAAAAAGATTTATTCTTTTTTTTTTTCGACGATTCTTTTCTTTTTTTTTTTATGACAGACACAGACGTAACAATCAATTTTTGGTTCTTGATTGGATTTTTTGAACAAAATATTAATCTCTTTTTTAATTCCTTCAGATTGGAATTGTTATTCAATTGAAGAATAAGTCTATTTTTTTCTGGTTCTAAGGCTAGTAGGTCTAGGGGTCGACTCACTTCTTTCAAATTGTTTCTGATTATTAAGAAAAGGTAACAAAGATAAAATACGAGCTTGTTTTATAGCAATAGTGATTAATCGTTGTTGTTTTAAAGTCACTCTATTCACCCGTCTAGATAATATTTTTCCTTGTTCACTAATAAATCGACTAATTAAACTCATGTTTCTATAATCAATTCGATCCCCCGATTGGATCGGGGGCAAACGCCTACGAAAAGATCGCTTGGATTTAGTAAAAAGTCGCTTAGATTTATTCATAATTTTTTTATTCCTTATCTCGAAAATCCTATTTTGATCGGATCAAAATAAAAACGATTTCTATTTCTATATAGGATAGAGTTTCTATATAGAATTAAGAATATAGGATTAGATTTCTTTCTATTGATTTATTTGTTTATATTTATATATATGTAATAATATATAGATAATAGAGATACTAGCATTATTCCTGTTCTTAAAATAAAAATTGACATACAAGCACTCAATTTGATCTATTTCTTGATTTCCCCGTGAATTGTATGTTTATAACAATAGGGACAGAATTTTCTCAATTCCAATCGACTAGGGGTGTTATGCCGATTCTTTTGAGTAATATATCTGGAAATTCCCGCTGATTCTTTCTTAATATCATTTCGAACACAACTGGTACATTCCAAAATAATTGTTACTCGAACATCTTTACCCTTGGCCATGAAACCTCCTTTGGATTTATGATTCACCCCAATCTTCTATTTTAATTTTAAGATCCAGAAAGAACAAGAACAAAAAAAATAGAAGCTGTTAACTAAAAAAAATTCTGAAATATTTAGTTGCAATGAATAGTAATTAAATAAAAATCAAACAATAAGCAATACAATGATTTTGTGAAAACTATATTTTAAATCTTTGTACAGTATTTTTTTTAAGTATCTCATAGGATACTCTTCCCCTAGCAACACTTTTTTTTGTTCTATTACTAATTTAATTGGATCCTGAACCCTCATTTTTATGACCTTTAGCCCCCCTTTTTTCTAATTTTTTTTAGAATGAATTAGAAAAAAAAAAGGGGGGGGTTAGCCCCCGATCGTTGATTGTATCTCTAAAATTTTCCACCCCTTTCTTATATTAATAACTAGAATTAAAAAAAGGGAAATGTTAATGCATCCGGAAATAAACGATTAATCTCTATTAATAAACCTGCTAACGAACCGAACCATAGAGTACTTAGTACCGGTGCTACGGAAAGATATGTTTTTAGATCTCGCATTTGAAATCCTCCTTCTTTCTTCTTTTTTGTATTACATTATATATAGTAATATATATAACGACAGATGTACATGTAGTTAAGAAGTTCTTGTATTTGTATACGTAACTTCTGCCCCCTACTTTCAAAATTAGAATTGAAATATTGTCTACTAGACCGATCTTATAGCTTCCATTTTCAAATGGAAACGCCTATTTATGTAAAATGGAAAGAATTTTCGTAAAAAAACGTCATTTTTTTAATTAGATTTTTGTTATCTGATATGAGAAAAAAAGAAGAAATGAATTTGATATACAAAAAAAAAAGAAGAAGGATGTGGAAAACAAGACAGGAATTCTCTACAATGACACTGTAAACCAATTGAAAGGGATGTAGCGCAGCTTGGTAGCGCGTTTGTTTTGGGTACAAAATGTCACGGGTTCAAATCCTGTCATCCCTACCTATTACTGCTCAGAAGAGCAGTAACGAGGGATCTATTTTAGATCTATCTTTTTTTAATAAAATTGGACATACATGTAATTCTGAAATTTATGATATACTATGATATAGTATATACGTACAAAATTGATTCGGGTTAAAGAATGTCCTCTTTCTAGCCTTTTCGTTTTTTA